CATAGATATTTGTAATTTATCATATTGGGGAGGAACAAGAGTCTTTCATTGCTACAAATATGGATTATTTAAAAATAAGACATATTATTTGGATACTTCTATTCAACTCTGAAATATTGTTTCTTTGGTACGAATCGAATAGTTGAAGTAGATTTTCCTAAAAGAGGATGGATTATGGGAGTGTGTGACTTGAACTATTGATTGGTCCATGCAGATATATGATTTTATCCGCCACGTTGGAATTCACAACCCAATGTGTCTCCGCATCCAACCATCACGTCAGTCCCTTTCCTTTATGTAGCATAGGATAGGCCGGTTCGCTTGAGGAGAATATTTTCTATGATCATACCCGAATCATGTCATGCATGAACAGGCTCCGTAAGATCCCTAGAATAATGATCCAATGTTCTATTTATTCACTTTGTTTAATTTTTCTTTTTTTTTTTTAGTATTTAGTAATTTTCTTATAATTAATTGATAGTATTAGTATTTCGTATTAATTTGATATTAATCTTAGTAAACTTTTTATAGTATGTAGATGCATTCATTTCCTCTGCATCGACCCTGATCTATGATACTATCGGAGTTAAATAAAGGATCTAAAGAAGAACAGGGGCTAGACTTTATTAGTAACAAGTAAAAACTTTGTATTTTTGTATGTAATACAATCGAGATGTTGTGGGGATAAATAGCAGCCAAAAGACATGAGACAATCCAAAAAGCACTTGATCATGATTGAATTTGTAAGCCAACTTGGATATTGAGCATTTCCTTGTTGCCAGAACTGAATTCTTTGCAATAAATAATGAATCGTTGAAACTCGAGGAAATGGAATTTGTTAAATCTTTTCTTACATAGAGTCATTCTACATTATATATGTAGATATGTATGAAATATAGATCTTCTATGGACCTATTTCTGTGATTCTTTTGATTCTTGCTCGAGCCGGATGATAAAAAATTATCATGTCCGGTTCCTTTGGGGGATGAATCCACAAGAATTCACCTATCCAAATAACAAAGAAACCTGATTTGAATGATCCTGTATTAAGAGCTAAATTGGCTAAAGGGATGGGACATAATTATTATGGAGAACCTGCATGGCCCAATGATCTTTTATATATCTTTCCAGTAGTAATTCTAGGCACTATTGCATGTAATGTGGGCTTAGCAGTTCTAGAGCCGTCAATGATCGGTGAACCGGCGGATCCATTTGCAACTCCGTTGGAAATATTACCCGAATGGTACTTCTTTCCCGTATTTCAAATACTTCGCACAGTACCCAATAAGTTATTGGGTGTTCTTTTAATGGTTTCAGTACCAATAGGATTATTGACAGTACCTTTTTTGGAGAATGTCAATAAATTCCAAAATCCATTTCGTCGTCCAGTAGCTACAACAGTCTTTTTGATCGGTACCGCAGTAGCTCTTTGGTTAGGTATTGGAGCAACTTTACCTATTGAGAAATCCCTAACTTTAGGTCTTTTCCAAATTGATTAAATCGTTAAATACCACGACATAGGTATCTAAGGAAGATCCCTCTCTGGATCTTCCTTAGATACATCAATCTTATTATGATCTATTCTGCAAATATAAAATAAAATATATGGATCGTGTCGGAGGTTCAAAACTTATTCTATTATTTTTTATTTCTAAAAACTAAAAAATGAAAGAATTCCAATGGATTTAAAATGAAAACTTTTTCTTAGGTAAATTGATTGCAAAGTGCTTCTGTAGAGTCCCCAATATCTGTTTTACATCTTCTATGCGAAAATATTCCATTTTCATAAGGTCTTCTTGACTGTGACTCAAAAGGTCCAATAATGTATGTATATTGGACCTTTTGAGACAATTATAGGTCCTGGAAGACAATTCTGATTGGTCAATAAAAATACATGTTAATGGAATTCCTTTTTTGTTTTTCTTGAGATTAGTGAATCTGTCTTGAAAGGAAAAAAGGGGTAGATTCCATCTATTTTCACTTTCCTCTAAATTCATGTTCTCTTCCTCTGCATGTAGAAAAGGAAGAAATAAATCAATCAAATTACGAGAAGCTTCATAAAGTGCTTCTTTAGGAGTTAAACTTCCATTCGTCCATATTTCTAGAAAGAGTATCTCTTGTTTTTCATTTCCATTCCCATAAGAATGAATACTATGATTCGCATTTCGAACAGGCATAGATACAATATCTATAGGATAACTTCCATCGTGAGAGTCATTTGTGGATTTCATACGATATCCGCGATCTCTCTTGATTTGTAATTCAATAAACAAATCAATTGGTTCTGTCAGGTTAGCTATATGCTGTGTCGTGTCAACTATTTGTACAGAAGGTGGTGAGATGATATCTTGAGCTGTTATGTATTTCGGACCCCTGACACAAATGGATGCGTCCCTAACTCCATAGAGATTACTTCTCAATACAATCTCTTTCAAATTTAGTAAAATCTCATGTACTGATTCTTCAATACCTGCTATCGTAGAATATTCATGCATCACATTTTCAGATGTTGCACGTGTGATACATGTTCCTTCTATTTCTCCAAGTAAAGCCCTTCGCATGGCGATACCTATTGTATCGGCTTGACCTTTCATAAGCGGGGACAGAACGAAACGACCATAATAAAGACGCTTGCTGTCTACTCTTGATTCAACACATTTCCACTGTAGTGTTCGAATGGATACTGCTACTTCTTCTCGAACCATACTATGAATTTTCTTTATTTATGATTATTGGATCAGATCATTGAATCATTTATTTCTCTTGGAATCTCTTGTCTCTTGAATTCTTATTTCTACACACGTCTTTTTTTAGGAGGGCGACATCCATTATGTGGCATGGGTGTTACATCACGTACGAAACTTAATAGCATCCCATTTCTACGAATGGCTCGTAATGCCGCATCTCTTCCGAGACCTGGACCTTTTATCATAACTTCTGCTCGTTGCATACCCTGATCAACTAACGTACGAATAGCATTAAATGCTGCGGCTTGAGCAGCATAGGGTGTTCCTTTTCTTGTGCCTCTGAATCCAGAGGTACCTGCGGAAGCCCAAGAAACCACCCGACCTCGTACATCTGTAACAGTTACAATAGTATTGTTGAAACTCGCTTGAACATGAATAACTCCTTTTGGTATTCTACGTTCATTCTTATTTGAACCAATACGTGCATTTTTACGTAAACCAATTTTTGCTATAGGTTTTGTCATATTTGATTAGATCATATTCATAAGAATAAAATAAAAAGAAAGAAGAAAGGATTCATTTTCATATGAAATGAATATCCCCGTATCTTTCTGTAAATTTATGATTCTTCTTTCTTTTTACATTTACATGGGTTTTTCTTTTCAAACGTTCTTGATTTAGAACTTGAGAAGGATTACCCCTGTCTCTGTTTATGTCTCGGATTGGAACAAATGACTATAATTCGACCCCGCCTACGAATCAAGCGACATTTTTCACAAATTTTACGAACAGAAGCCCTTATTTTCATATTTCTAATTCCTTACTTTCATTCTGAATCTATTTTTTTTTGAAAACAAAAATGAGTTTATTGTATTTTTGAACTTCGAATTATATCCCTACGAAAAGGATGTTTAAAAGAATGATCTAATCGTTCGAATCTTTTTTGCGAAGTCTATAAATTATACGTCCCCTGGTTGAATCATAACGACTCATTTCGATTTTGACTCTATCTCCGGGTAGTATACGTATAAAACTGCGCCGGATTCTCCCTGAAATATAACCTAGAATTAGATCTTCATTATCTAATCGAACTCGGAACATACCGTTGGGAAGTGATTCAGTAATTAAACCCTCATGAATCAATTTTTGTTCTTTCATTCCAGGGAACCCCCTTTAAGTATTAACTAATAGAGGAAGAGTTTTATAATTCACTTCTCCTCTCTATTTTACAAATAGTAAGTTCGAGAGAAATTTAGGGTATCTCAGGATAATCACCATATATAACACAAAATTTCTCCTCCAATCTTTTCTAGTCGAGCTTCTCGATCTGTCATTATACCTCGAGAAGTAGAAAGAATGACAATTCCCATTCCACCTAAAATCTTAGGAATTCGTTGATAATTGGAATAGATTCGTAGACCGGGTCGGCTGATACGCTTTAAAATGATTTTATTCCCTTTCCTAGTCTTTCTATGTCGTAAGGTTGAAACCAAGAAATTTTTTTGACTTTCTTGATGTTTTCGAACGTTTTCAATAAAACCTTCTTGTAAAAGTATTTTCACAATGTTTTTAGTGATATTAGTAGATACTATTTGAACTCTTCCTTTTTGATCTACGTCAGCATTTCTTATAGAAGTTATTATATCGGCAATAATGTCCCTACCCATGACGAACTATAGTTATTGGTGCTTCCTAATTTTGATATAATCAACATGCTTCTTTTTTGTTTTATTTTTTTTTTTTTTCATTATTCAATTAGAAGAAATTCTTAGAAATTTAAAGTATATGCATGAGACACAATCTATGAATCGGATCTATTTCAGATATTTGAATATTCTATCTATATCTATAAGACTTCGGGTGCTAATGAAACTATTTTAGTAAAATTCAACTGTCGCAATTCCCGAGCAATCGCACCAAAAATTCGAGTTCCTTTTGGATTTCCTTCTTGATCAATGATAACCGCTGCATTGTCATCATATCGTATTATCATGCCGTTGTCACGTTTGAGTTCTTTACACGTGCGTACAATCACAGCTCTAATTATTTCTGATCTTTCTAGAGGCATGTTGGGTACTGCTTCTTTGATTACAGCAACAATAACATCACCGATATGAGCATATCGGTGATTACCAGTTCCTATGATTCGAATACACATCAATTCTTGAGCTCCACTGTTATCCGCTACATTCAAAAGGGTCTGAGGTTGAATCATATCATTTTTATTGAAATTTCTTATTTCAATGCAAGGGTTAATGGAAAAAAAGATATTGTCTGTCCAGAGATAAAGAAATCTGCGGTTGTTTTTTTATTCTCAATACTCCTTTTCTTTTACTTTTGTTTACCTATCCTGAAATAACAAATTGAGTTCGTATAGGCATTTTGCATGCAGCTATTTCCATAGCTGCTTTGGCTACAGTTTCTGATACTCCACTCATTTCATAAAGTATTCGGCCTGGTTTAACAACAGATACCCAATATTCGGGGGATCCCTTGCCCGAACCCATACGTGTTTCTGTAGGTCTTACAGTAACAGGTTTGTCGGGAAAGATACGTAACCATATCTTTCCACCACGACGCGCATATCGTGTCATTGCTCTTCGCCCTGCTTCTATTTGTCTAGCTGTTATCCAAGCAGGTTCAAGTGCCTGAAGAGCATATCTTCCAAAACAAATATGATTGCCTCGGCAAGATATTCCCTTCATTCTACCTCTATGTTGTTTACGAAATCTGGTTCTTTTGGGGTTATAGTTGATGGTTGTTTCTGAATACCATCTCTACTGCAGAGCCGGACATGAGAGTTTCTTCTCATCCAGCTCCTCGCAAATGAAATGATTCAATAATATTACATATACACATGTATTTATGTATTTCATTCTATTCAAAGAATGAATATACTAATCTTTTTTATTGAATTCGTTACATAGGTACCTGTATATATAACTAGGTGTGCTTGTTTATATATAATGTATAATGCTTCTTTCTTTTATCAAGATTTCTAAAGTATTTTACTTTACCTATATTGAATCACGCCAATAATCATCCAAGAAATGAAATTATTCAATTCAATAAAGAAAGCGCGGGCGGATATTGACTCTTTCCTCCTTCATTTGTAGGGTCAATTCATGACTATTCATAAGAAATCCATTTTTTCTTGGTTCATTCCGCCATCCTACCCAATGAATCATTAGGATTGATTCGTTTTAAAGAAAATCCTATGTAATCACAGGTTCCATCGTTCCCATAGCTTCTCTATTAATGCTTAGGCCTGAACTCTGCAATGGAGCTCTCAACAAAATATAAAATATGTTATTTATTTCCGAGTAAATCTCCTCAGTTTTTCTTAACCCGAAGCTCTATTCAATTATTCTCTATTTTCTATTATTTCTATTATCTCTTTTTCTATCTTATTATATACATAAGAGACTATATTATACATATTGATTAGATTATTGAGATTATTATCTTAATCTCAATTCTTTTCTTATATTTTCTTCTATGTTTAGATTTTATTTAGATTTTTTCTTTGTATATTTCTTAGTATCTTTCTTATTCTATTGTAATTGTATATTGATGTTGATGCTTTATAACACTGCCTTTTTTATGGAGTAATTCTTCATAAACCATACATATGGGAATCATATAGCATTGAGATCTTTATTCTCTCTTTCTATCATCCTTCCTTTTTCCACATCCCTCTTTTTTTTTCACAATTCATAATCGGATTTAGATTTGTTTTTTATGAAAATCATTTCAGTTGCTACAACTATATGATCGATTCAATCATATAGTTACTGTTTCTTGGGATCTCGACAATACGAAGCAATAAGTTGGTTCTTAGTTTTGAGTTTCTTTAGTTTTAATAGTTACTAAGTTTATAGTGGGGTTAACCTGTTTTTTTTTTCAATATCAATTCTCAACTCTAAAGAAAAAATTAACGAGTCACACACTGAGCATAGCAATTGTACTAAAATCTAAATTAAATAAAGGGTAAATCAAATTTTTATTCAACCTTATAGAATTAGAATTGTTCGTTTTTTTTTTTTATTAAGAAAAAGAAGAAAAGAGTTTCTCAATTTTTTCTATCGATGAGCAGAATGCCGAGATAAAGAAAGGTCCATTATTATTATTTTCTTATTCTTGGTTTACAAATATCCAAATTTTGATTCCTAAGACTCCATAGATAGTTCTAATTGTATGGGAACAGTGATCAATTTTAGCGCGAATTGTTTGTAAAGGGACCCTGCCTTCTCTGATCCATTCGACACGTGCAATTTCTTTTCCGTCGATACGTCCTGCAATTTGCACTTGAATTCCTTTTGTACCCGTTTGTTCAGTTAATTCAATAGCTTTTTTCATTGCCTTTCGAAATGATACTCTATTTTTTAATTGTAAAGCTATATATTCTGCAAGAATATTAGGTTGTCCATAAGGCTTTTCAATTCTTGTGATAGCAATGTTGAGTCTCCGGTTTACAGAATGAAACTCTTTTTGTACATTCATTTGTAATTCTTCGATTCCCCGTGTTTGTCCTTCTATTAAGAAATTGGGAAATCCGATATAGATTATTACCTGAATCAAATCTATTCTTTTTTGAATTCCTATATGGGCAATTCCTTCGAAACCTGAGGATATTTTTTTCTTTTTTTTTACATAGTCCTTAATACAATTCCGTATTCTTTCATCTTCTTGTAGACCTATGGAAAAATTTTTTGGTTTTGCAAACCAAAAAGAATGATGATTTTGAGTTGTTCCAAGTCTAAAACCAAGTGGATTTATTTTTTGTCCCATATTTTTCTATTATTTTTCTTTT